TAAAGAGATTTTTGGCCTTTTGAAAAAAAAAAAAAAAAGGGGGGGTGAAGAAGTTCTTTATTTCAATCTTCTTTGATTTCAAAAAATCTGATCAATCATGTATGTAAAAAAGAAAATAAATAGAAAAAGCCGGCTATCGGAATCGAACCGATGACCATCGCATTACAAATGCGATGCTCTAACCTCTGAGCTAAGCGGGCTTAAATAAAAGAAATTTTACATACATGGGAATTCGTAAAACTCTTAGGATTTTATCTATTAACGATAACTTATATTTTATTTAAATTCATTTAAATAAAAATCAAATTTCAGAATTTCAAACGTTAAATTGAGTTTATAGTTCTAAATCAAATCTATAATATAAATAGAATCTACTAAATTAGATTAGTAAGTGAAGATCCTTTTGTACATTTGTACATTTTTTTTTTTTGAATTTAGAATTCTCTAATTATATATTAGTTATATATTAGAAGTCGAAATAAAGTTTAAATGCTAAATGATTCAACCTTTTTTTAGACTAAATAATTTAAAATATTAAATAGAAATAAATGAAATAATTAGTTAGAACTATAAAATTTTGTTATCGTATGGTTCTATATAGAGGGTCTTCCTCAAATGTGTCTAAGAAAAAAAGGATAAGAATGAAAATGAAATGAAAGAGAAAGAGGCAACAAAAAAAAGCAATCCAGATAATAATGAGACACTCCTGTCTTTTGTTTTCATTCGGAAGGAGGGCTGCAGCTAAGACTAAAACAAAGAATCGATCGTTCGAGTATTCCACCAAATTGCCGCGGAAAAATAAGAGTTAAGAGAAACATATCTATTTATTTAGTGTATATCCATCGATATTGAATAGCAAATGGAGAAATGATAGAATCACTTCTGATTGGACAAAAAAAAGAGATACGGGTCCGCGATAGAGACGAAAGAAGATAGGCAAGAAATCAAAAGGGGCAACCCCATTCGATATAAGAATGAGTATCTAAAAAATGAAGTGGTTCCGTATAGCATAAAAATAAATATTAAATAAATGAAAAAAAAAAGGAGGGGGAAAGGCATCATTTTGAGATTGAATCTCAAAACACAGGGGGATATGGCGAAATTGGTAGACGCTACGGACTTAATTGGATTGAGCCTTGGTATGGAAACCTACTAAGTGAGAACTTTCAAATTCAGAGAAACCCTGGAATTAAAAATGGGCAATCCTGAGCCAAATCCTGTTTTACGAAAATAAATAAGGGTTCGGGTTCGTAAAGAAAGAATTTAAATAAAAAAGGGATAGGTGCAGAGACTCAATGGAAGCTGTTCTAACAAATGGGGTTTGACTACCGTTAGTAAAGGAATCCTTCTATCGAAACTACAGAAAGGATAAAAGATAAACCTATACACATACCTAAAGGTAATAAAAAACTATCTAAAAAAAAAAAAAAGACGACCCAAACCCGTATTTATATATTTTTTATTTTTTTTCTGAAAAATAGAAAGAAATGTTGTGAATTCGTATTGATTCCAAATTGAAGAAGGAATCAAATACAACATTCATTAATCAAATAATTTACCCCATAGTTTGATAAATCTTTTGAACAACTGGTTAATCGGACGAGAATAAAGATAGAGTCCCATTCTACATGTCAATATAAATGCTGACAACAATGAAATTTATAGTAAGAGGAAAATCCGTCGACTTTAAAAATCGTGAGGGTTCAAGTCCCTCTATCCCCAACCCCCAAAACCCGTTGACGCCCTACCTGTTTTTTTTCTTTTTAATTGACATAGACGCCAGTCCTCTATTAAAATGAGGATGATGTCTTGGTAATGGTCGGGATAGCTCAGTTGGTAGAGCAGAGGACTGAAAATCCTCGTGTCACCAGTTCAAATCTGGTTCTCGGCATATGAGTAATTCGTATGAGGATCTATTCTCAAAATTGATTGATATGGATCAACATAATAAATACTTATCCCTCTAGGTGTCTGTAAATGGACCTTTCTCTATTTTGTAGTTTTTTTTTTCTATTTTATAGAAAAGTAAAGAGTCTATTATAGTGAAATAAAAAAATTGGATTCTCTTCCTTCTAAGAGATGTGCACGATACAAAGTTCACAGCGCAGAATCTCTTCTTTTATTTTAGTTCATCCTATTGTCTCGCCTAAAAAAAAAGAATATATCTTTAAAAAATCTAGAATCTCAACGAATCCCTAATTCTATTGTCTTTTATTTTTTTTCTTAGCCTATCCATAAAAATAGGAATGATACTTCAATTACTCTGTTTGATCTCGAAGAAAAAGAGAGTGTACAAATATTCCTTGAATACCCGGAGTTGTATAAATGAAAAAAAGGTCTCTTATCATTCAATGAGCGTCTTGTAGTTCATAAAAATTGGGGGCAATATAATCCTTACGTAAGGGCCACCCGATCCAACTTTCGGGCATTAAGATACGCTTCAGTCGTGGATGATTCTCATATGAGATTCCCAACATGTCATAAGATTCCCGTTCTTGAAAATCCACACTTTTCCAAACCCAGAAAACAGACGGGATTCTAGGATGAGCCCTTGGAACAAATACTTTTATACATACCTCTTCCGGTTGATCTACACCATATTCTATTCTTGTAAGATGATATACACTGGCTAACATTCCTCCCGGTGCTACATCATAGGCACATTGTGAACGTAGATAATTGTAACCGCATACATATAAAATAACAGCAATGGAATGCCAATCCTCGGGCTTTATTTGTAAAGTCTCTATTCCTTGGTAATCGAAACCCAAAGATCTATGAACTAGCCCATGTTTGACTAACCAAACAGACAAAGGACCCTGCATCTTTTTTATCTCTCCCGCATTTTCATTTGGCTTTGATTTGTAATTTGTATAAGATATATATTTCACATTTACGATGAAATCCAATTTATGAAGATTCATTCGTTATTTGTTATTCTGAAAAAAAACCTACCTTATCTAATTTACTAATTCTTGGGAAGATATTGAACTTTTATAGTTGAAAAATGTTTGAAGAGGGAGCTCTGAAGTAGACGGTGGTTGATAAAGTAATCCCCTATCATAATTTCCAGCATAAGTACTGTGTACAAGACAAAACTTGTGATTGGTAGTAAAACACCGATCACCCCCTTGAGATCTAGATCTAATTCGATCCTCATAGATTTCTCGAGATATTTTCTTACGAAGTTTTGTTATAGCATCTATAACTGCTTCCGGTTTAGGTGGACAGCCCGGCAAATAGACATCTACAGGAATTAGCTTATCAACTCCCCGAACAGTACTATAAGAATCGGTACTGAACATCCCCCCTGTAATTGTACACGCTCCCATAGCAATAACATATTTCGGGCATTTGTTCATATAATCTCACTAAAGAAGGGGCCATTTTCATTGTTACTGTGCCAGCCGTTAAAATGAGGTCCGCCTGTCTAGGACTCGATCTTGGTACCAGTCCATTTCAATGAAGCAACAGCTGGTACCATAAAGAAGTGGCCATAAACTGGAGAGTCTTGACCAATTTGAAAAATCATTTAATGTAGTTGAAATAACCGAATTGTGGGTCTGTCGATCAAGTAAGGGAAATTCAATAGAATTCATACTTAATGCTATTTTTTTTTATTTTGACTTTTTATTGTTTCTTATTATCTGAATATTCAGGAACTAAGACCATTCCAATGCTCCTTTTCGCCATGCATAAACTAAACCAACAATTAGGATAAGCACAAAAATCAAAGCTTCTATAAATACAGATACCCCCAATACATCAAAACTCATTGCCCATGGATAAAGAAAAACCGTTTCAACATCAAAAACAACAAAAACGAGAGCAAACATATAATAACGGATTCGAAATTGTAACCAAGCATCACCCATTGGTTCTATACCCGATTCATAACTCGAAAGTTTCTCTGGACCTTTTCTAACGGGGCCTAAAACTCCAGAAATTAGAAATGCCAAAATAGGAATACCACTTGATATTATAAGAAATGCCCAGAAACTCTCATATTCGTAAAGCAGAAACATAGACGAACTCCTATGAATGTGAAAGAAAAAAAGACCAGATTAGTTGATTCGAGTTGGTCTTACTAAACAATTACTAAACAAAGAGTTATAGACAACTTGAAACTGAATTCCATTCCAACTCGAATCGACTAGTTTCATTTGTATACTGGGGGATATGTCTCGTTTTTAAGATTTAGTGATTGGAATCCTAATTTATTTATTTTCATTACGCTTATTTCGATTTCATATCGAAATAGATTGATATGTATAGTATTATACTATACATAGATATTTGTACTACTGTACAAATCTACAAAACAAGTTAAACTTGTTCGCTTTCGCCTCACTTCGGTCGGATTTTTATAAAAAAAATTGAAACTAACCAAACTCATTAAAATTCGAATTAATTGTTTTGTTTAGAATTTTGAATTCTATTCTAATATTAATATGTATTAATAAAAAAAAAAGAGCAATTGAAGATATTGAAATGCCTTTTTTTTTCATTTCAGTTTTATGCTCTAAATAACCCTGCTCCCCACCAGTGAGGGAGCTTATGGGAATGATTTTCATAAAGCAAAGCAAGCGGAAGCGGCCAGTTCCAACCAACAAAGAATATACAATACTGAGGAAAAAATGAGACAACTTTTTTTTTGTATTTGAATATTCTTTATTGTTTTATTTTGTTGTAAGAATATCTTTTTTTATTTATTGATTTTGTTTTGATTAATTAAAATAGAAAATAGGGCTATACGGACTCGAACCGTAGACTTTCTCGGTAAAACAGATCGAACTAATTATTATCAAAATGGATTCGAACTCTTTCAAAGACCCAACATGCATTTTTTTTTTTTTTGCATTGGGCTCTTTCATTAGCTGATATAAAGATCCGCTAGTCTACCATATTTTTACTTAAAAGAAAAATAAGAAGATGGCTCCGTGTGCTCTCATTGATTATTTTGTTTCTGATACGGGAGCACTACCAAAGTTTTTTAGAGA